GGGACGTATCGATGGAAAAGAAATTGCACGTGTCGAATGGATCAGAGAAGGTAGGGTTCCTCTACAAACCATTCGAGCAAAAATTGATTATTGTTCTTATACAGTTCGAACTATTTATGGGGTATTAGGCATCAAAATTTGGATATTTGTAAACGAAGAATAATAAACTTTGCCTTATCGTTAACGTTCTATCTAGCGAAAAAACAAAAAATGAAAAATTCTTCTATTCTTATTCTGTTAAAGTTAAATAAATTTTAATAAATTTTATAAGATTGAATAAAAATTCGATTAATCATTTGATATTGATATAATTGCTATGCTTAGTGTGCGACTCGTTGCGTTGCTTTATTTTTTTTTTAGAATGGTTAGAATTCAACAAAAAAAATAAACCAACTCGTAGTAGTAGTATTAATTAATTAATAACTATAGAACTAATAACCAACTCATCGCTTCGCATTATCTAGATCTAAAGAACCAGTCAAGATATAAGTAAAGATATAATATATTGGCGATATCATTATACCAACTGAAATATTCCATAAAAAAAAGAAAAACGAATCTGATTATGAGTTGTGAAGCAATAAGAATATATGGATAAATGAAAGGGTGAAAGAAAGAGAGAAAAAGAATATCAATGATATAGAATTCGAATATGTAAGGTCTATGAGTCATGTCATAAAAGGTAGTGTAATAAAGCATCAATATTAATTAATCCATAATTAGATGACTATATTGATCGAACAAACAAATCAAGAGCCTCGAGTCACTAAAAACTGAGAAGGTTGACTAAAGAAAAAACAAAATAGAGGCTCCATTGTACAATTGAGACCTAACCATTAAGCGAGAAGCGATGGGAACGACGGAACCTGTGAATGCCTAAGATCTTATTAAAAACAAATCTTAATGATTCATTAGGTGGGATGGCGGAAGGAACCAAAAACCAATCCATTTATTCTGAGGAATCATGTTCTGAGGAGTCATGGGCTAACCCTACATCTGAAATAGATAATGAAAGAGTAAATATTCGCCCGCGAAAATTTTTATTTTATTGGATTTCTAAATAAGGGCCAATCCGATATGGTAATAAAAAGAAAAACAAAATAAAGATTCGTTAGAAAACTTATAACATAAGAAAACAACATTATCTATTTATATCTAGATAAGAAGAATTGTCTATAATAGAAAAAGAATATTTGTAACAAAGAATACTTGTTTAGTTATATATCAAAATCAAAACAAGATATACAAATTTCCAATAAACCAATAGATTAGATGAAATCTCAAAAAGTCCCACCACGATTCGATATATTATTAATGAAATCCATGTATATTCTATTTTAATCGTTTCATTCGCGAGGAGCCGTATGAGGTGAAAATCTCATGTACGGTTCTGTAGTAGAGATGGAATTGAGAAAAAACCATCAACTATAACCCCAAAAAAACCAGATTCCGTAAACAACATAGAGGAAGAATGAAAGGAATATCCTCTCGAGGTAATCATATTTGCTTCGGTAGATATGCTCTTCAAGCACTTGAACCCACTTGGATCACATCTAGACAAATAGAAGCAGGGCGGCGAGCAATGTCACGAAATGCCCGACGTGGTGGAAAAATATGGGTACGCATATTTCCAGACAAGCCGGTTACAGTAAGACCTACAGAAACACGTATGGGGTCAGGAAAAGGATCTCCCGAATATTGGGTAGCTGTCGTTAAACCGGGTAGAATACTTTATGAAATGGGCGGAGTCACAGAAAATATAGCCAGAAAGGCTATTGCAATAGCAGCATCCAAAATGCCTATACGAACTCAATTCATTATTTCGGCATAATAATTAGAACCAAAGGAAAGAGGTCTTTGGGATGAAAAAAAACAATTGCAATTGTAGGTTTCTTTTTTTTTGATACACAATATTTCTTTTTTTTTTTTTACTTCGCCCTTTGCACTGAAAGAACAGAGAAAAAAATGATATGATTCAACCTCAAACCCATTTGAATGTAGCCGATAACAGCGGGGCCCGCGAATTGATGTGTATTCGAATCATAGGAACTAGTAATCGACGATATGCCTATATTGGTGACGTTATTGTTGCTGTAATCAAGGAAGCAGTACCAAATACACCGTTAGAAAGATCAGAAGTGATCAGAGCTGTAATTGTACGTACTTGTAAAGAACTCAAACGTAACAACGGTATGATAATACAATATGATGATAATGCTGCAGTTGTCATTGATCAAGAAGGAAATCCAAAAGGAACTCGAATTTTTGGTGCGATCGCTCGGGAATTGAGACAGTTAAATTTCACTAAAATAGTTTCATTAGCACCCGAAGTATTATAAGACGAGACTATGATATATTTATAGTATTGGAATGAAATAGATTAATTAATAGATTGATTATGTCTCACGCATATACCTTTTCTTTTTTAATTATTATTTAATTAATTTATTATTATTTAATTAATTTATTTAATTATTTATTTAATTATAATTTTAATTAATTTATTTAATTATTAATTTATTAATTTATTTAATTATAATTAATTTTATAATTTTATAATTAAAATTATAATTAATTTTATAATTAATTTATTTAAAATTAATTTATTTAATTATTAATTATTTTTTTTTCTATTTATTTTTCTTATTAATTTTAATTTTTTGAGAAATATTATGAGATTTTTATATTTAAAATTCAAAATGAAATATGAAATATTAATTCAAATGAAATATAATAAATAGAATATAAATAATATATAATATAAATAATATATAATATAATATAAATAATATATAATAAATATAATAAATATATATTAATATATAATAAATATATATAATAATAATAATAAATAAGAATAATAAAAATAATAATATAATAAATTCAAATTAAAAATTCAATTCGAATATCGAATATATTAATTAAATAATGAAATAATAATGATAATGAATTTTAATAATTTTAATCATTAATAATAATAATTAATAAAAAAGCATGTTGATTATATCAAAAGTCAAGGGCAACAATCATTTTAGTTTATCATGGGTAAGGACACCATTGCTGACATAATAACCTCTATACGAAATGCTGACATGAATAGAAAAGGGACGGTTCGAATACCATCTACTAACATCACCGAAAACATTGTTACAATACTTTTCCGAGAAGGTTTTATTGAAAACGTGAGAAAACATAGGGAAAGCAACAAATATTTTTTAGTTTTAACTCTACGGCATAGAAGAAATAGGAAAGGGTCATATAAAACTATTTTGAATTTAAAACGAATCAGTAGACCTGGTCTACGAATCTATTCTAATTATCAACGAATTCCTAGAATTTTAGGAGGTATGGGGATTGTAATTCTTTCTACTTCTCGAGGTATAATGACAGATCGAGAGGCTCGATTAGAAAGAATCGGCGGAGAAATTTTATGTTATATATGGTAATCTTTCTGATATCCGAATTCTATGAGAAACTTACATACATTTTTGTGAAAAAAGAGAGAGAAAAAGCGGGTTTCTAATATCACTCCACATACATTAGTTAATACGGGATAAGGGGTTTTAACTGCAATAGAAATAAAATCATGAGGGTTTAAGTATTGAATCACTTCCCGATGGTATGTTCCAGGTTCGTTCCTATAATGAAACTAAGATTCTAGATAATGAAAATATAGATTCTAGGTGGTCATGTTTCCGGAAGGATTCGACATAGTTTTATACGTATACTACCGGGAGATAAAGTAAAAAATAGAAGTAAATCATTTTGATTCAAGCGGAGGGTTATAGACTCCGGAACAAAAATTCGAATGATTATACTTTTTTTCAACTTCAACATTCTTTTTTTTATGGGGATACAATTAGAAGTTAAAAATTTCAGGAAACCCTATTCTCTTCCAATAAAAAAATTCGGAATTCAGTTAAAGTTAAGGAATAACAAATATGAAAATAAGGGCCTCCGTTCGTAAAATTTGTGAAAAATGTCGACTGATTCGTAGACGCGGACGAATTATAGTAATTTGTTCCAATCCAAGACATAAACAAAGACAAGGATAATCTTTCCAAAAAACAAATCCAAAAAACAAAAAAGGGGGGCTTGACCGGATGCACAAAAAAAAATGAAAAAATCGAAAAATAGAAAAGATCCGCTTTTGACATGAAATGGATATATCCATATATCTCTGACTTATATTTATGAGATAATAAAATATGGGAAAACCTATACCAAAAATTGGTTCACGTAGAAATGGACGTATTGGTTCACGTAAGAATGCGCGTAAAATACCAAAGGGAGTTATTCATGTTCAAGCTAGTTTTAACAATACCATTGTGACTATTACAGATGTACGGGGTCAGGTGATTTCTTGGTCCTCCGCCGGTACTTGTGGATTCAAGGGTACAAGAAGGGGGACGCCTTTTGCCGCTCAAACCGCAGCAGGAAACGCTATTCGGACAGTAGCGGATCAAGGTATGCAACGAGCGGAAGTCATGATAAAAGGTCCCGGTCTCGGAAGAGATGCGGCATTAAGAGCTATTCGTAGAAGTGGTATACTATTAAGTTTCATACGGGATGTAACCCCTATGCCACATAATGGATGTAGGCCCCCTAAAAAAAGACGTGTGTAAAAGGAAAAATAAACATTGAAGAGATTTCAAGAGAAATAAATAATTCAAATTCAAGGATTTAATCAAAATAGATTATTATGGTTCGAGAGAAAGTAAGAGCATCCACTGGGACACTGCAGTGGAAGTGTGTTGAATCAAGAGCAGACAGTAAGCGTCTTTATTATGGACGCTTTATTCTGTCTCCACTTATGAAAGGTCAAGCCGACACAATAGGCATTGCGATGCGAAGAGCTTTGCTCGGAGAAATAGAGGGAACATGTATCACACGTGCAAAATCTGAGAAAATACCACATGAATATTCTACCATAGCGGGTATTCAAGAATCAGTACATGAAATTTTAATGAATTTGAAAAAAATTGTATTGAGAAGTAATC